ATGAATTGATTTCTTACTTATGTTACTCTATTTTTGTTAGTATCGTCTATAATAATAGATGAATCAAACATTTTCAATTGAATTTATCCTTTCAATTGGTTGGTATTTTTGCTTATCCTCGTATCTTTCAAAAATTGAAACTTAGGGAAGTGCTTTATAAACATATGTATAAAAAGAACATATTTCATTTAGCCTTTTCATGCCTACTATAACTAGTTATTTTGGTTTTCTACTAGCAGCTTTGACTATCACCTCAGCTCTATTTATCGGTCTGAGCAAGATACGACTTATTTGAAATTAATTAAATGAACAATTCATAAAAAAAATCTTTCTATGGCAGTTCATATCTTCTACAGTTACTTAACGTATCAATTTCCAATTCTTGGTCATTGAGATTTATAGTCAATACAGATTAATATTTAAGGATAAATATTACCTCCCCTTTCCCCTTTCAAACAAATTGAAATGATTGAAGTTTTTCTATTTGGAATCGTCTTAGGTCTAATTCCTATTACTTTGGCCGGATTATTCGTAACTGCATATTTACAATACAGACGTGGTGATCAGTTGGACCTTTGATTAATTAACATCTCTTTTTTGATTGACCTCCTACTTCCTTTAATCCGCGGGAGGTCAAATTTAGATTGCTGTTCAATTATTTAAGTGTAATTTTCGACCTAACGCGATTAACAAGAACACAGAATCACGCTCTGTAGGATTTGAACCTACGACATCGGGTTTTGGAGACCCACGTTCTACCGAACTGAACTAAGAGCGCCTTATTATCATTATCACAATAAAGATTTTGTGACCCCAATTAATCTTGCATATATATCATAAAATTAAAGATTTATTATGTATGTCCAATTTATCTCAATTGATCCCTCGTTACTGCTCATAAGATAAGTAATAGGTAGGGATGACAGGATTTGAACCCGTGACATTTTGTACCCAAAACAAACGCGCTACCAAGCTGCGCTACATCCCTTTCAATTGGTCTACAGTGTCATTGTAGAGAATCCCTGTCTTGTTTTCCACATCTTTACTTCCTCCATTGATATACAAAAATTCTCTTTTCATTTCTTCTTTTTGGTCTCATATATCATATAACAAACATATAATATATTAAAAGACTTATATTATATAAAGTATGAAATAAATATGAAACCTACCATAAAAAATTAATATTTTTTAGTAATTTCAGGTAGAAATATCTTTTTTGTACATTTTAATTTTAATTAGGGACTCCGCGTACAAATACAGGCGGTCAGTCATTAACTACATATACACATCTGGTCATATATGTATTACCATTATGTATTACAAATTACAATAAAATTACAATAACGAATAAAGAAAGAGGAGTTTTTCAAATGCGAGATCTAAAAACATATCTCTCCGTGGCACCGGTAGTAAGTGCTTTATGGTTCGGGTCTTTGGCAGGTTTATTGATAGAGATCAATCGTTTTTTTCCGGATGCGTTGATATTCCCTTTTTTTTCATTTTAGTTATTGATATGAGAAGGGGGAAGAAGATTAGAGATACAATCAAATCTCTGTAACTAATCCCTACCCTTGCCTTCTTTTTTTCTTTGTTTTTTTTTTTTAGAATAACTTATTCTAAAAAAAAAAACAAAGAAAAAGCGGTTTCGCCCTCAGTGAAACTATGAACCCGGGCCCAGGCTCAAATTAATATTAATATAATAATAGAGTGGAAATGAAAATGTGATGGTTGGGGCAACTATATCATACAAGATACTTAACTGAAAATACTGTACGGCAATTCTTAATTATAAATATAGTTAGAAATCATTATATTACTTATTATTACTATATTGATTGCAACGAAATCTTTCTTTTATAATTTGATTTCGAGTTACCTGCTTCTATTTTTTTTTTGTCCTTTATTCTTCCTTGCTTCGGATCGGAAAATTAAAGAATTGAGTGAATCATAAACCAAAGGAGGTTCATGGCCAAGGGTAAAGATGTCCGAGTAACAGTTATTTTGGAATGTACCAGTTGTCTTCGAAATCGTGTTAATAAGGAATCAACGGGCATTTCCAGATATATTACTCAAAAGAATCGACACAATACGCCTGGTCGATTGGAATTGAGAAAATTCTGTCCCTGTTGTTACAAACATACGATTCATGGGGAGATAAAGAAATAGATCGAATCGACCGCTCGTGTGTCAGTCTTCCAAGGAAGGTGAAAAATTACATATTATATATAACATATATTTATTTAAATATAAACAAACCCAATCCTATTTCTTAATTCTACATCATGTTTGATCCGATCGAAATAGGATTGGGATTTTCAGGATAAGGAATAAACAAACCATGGATAAATCCAAGCGAATCCTTCTTAAATCCAAGCGATCTTTTCGTAGGCGTTTGCCTCCGATCCAATCGGGGGATCGAATTGATTATAGAAACATGAGTTTAATTAGTCGATTTATTAGCGAACAAGGAAAAATATTATCTAGACGGGTAAATAGGTTGACCTTAAAACAACAACGATTAATTACTATTGCTATAAAACAAGCTCGTATTTTATCTCCGTTACCTTTTCTTAATAATGAGAAACAATTTGAAAGAAGCGAGTCAACTCGTAAGAAAAAAAAAAAAATTGGAGAAGAATAAATATTTTTTATTGAACGTGTTTCTTCATTTTGATGACTTTATCATATTTTATCATACTAATTTCTACTCTACCTTCCCAGAGTTCATTCTCCAGGGAACTCCATTTAAACTATTCCAACGGATTCCTTCCAATCTCTTTATTTTATGATCTCATTGGAAATCATATAAAGACAACTCTTATTTAATATAGCTATTTGTGCAAGTATTTTACGATTAAGAAGCAACTGTCTCTTGTACAGATTGTGTATTAATTTGCTATAACTAAAGTATACTTTATTCTCGCGAATTACTGCATTTATCCGAGTGATCCACAAACGACGAAAATCTCTCTTTTGTCTACCTCTATCCCGATGAGCCGAAACCAAGGCTCTTATTTTCTGTTGAGTAATAGTACGAGTAAGTCTTGAATGAGCCCCTCGAAAGGTTGATGCAAATAAACGGATTTTTGTTCTACGTCTTCGAGCTATATACCCTCGTTTAATTCTGGTCATTGAATAAATGAAACTTTGATGAATAACTAATCGATTTCCTTTCTTTCAGTTATTCTCTTCCCGTGTCCTAGTCTATTAATAACAAAACGGATTCTTCCAATGTATAAAATAAAAATTCCAATGGCTTTTGCTATTATAACCTTCCCGACCACGATTTTTTCTTTTTTTCTAGGCATTTCACCTATAAAAAAAAAATTGTATTGATACTAGGTATTAAAAACACATAGTAAATAAAAAAGTAATAAATATAAATGGATATAGTGGGTTCCATCGTTTCTATGGTTACTTCTTAAACGGTGAGGTCTTCTCTATACACCGGAGCCCTTCTTTCTTTCATTTAATCAATGTTATTGTTAACTTGTACAGTTCAAACTCTTTGGCTCTACCCATAATTATCCAGTACTAGGTCTTTCACAACGAGATCCACTTATACAGTAACGGTATTTAATTATGAAGATTAGCTGGGTAGCTGACCCTGTTAGTCCGTTCTTGCAAGAGTAAGGCAGAATTTTTCTGCTTTTTAAAATAGGATTTCCCCTGCTTAATGGATACCATTTGCTATCAATGGAGAATTCTTTCTCATCTTAAATTTTTAATTTTTAAATTGAGGTGATTGGATTTGCACCAACGGAAACCATACATTTGATACCATAATAGAAGGATAGATCTTTTTTATTTTTAGATATTGACTGGAGTTCTTCCATTCTATCCTATTCACTGGTATTGATCGTTGATACTGGATCAATTGTTTTCTTTCTTTTGTCCTAGCCCATGATCTGAACGAGTCGCACATACACCCTAGTACATGTTCCTCGTCGTTGAGGACATCCCCCAAGAGCGGGGGATTTCGTGACATTTCTGATTGGCTGTCTTGTGTTTCTAATAAGTTGTTTAATAGTTGGCATGTTGAATCATATACATAATGGGCTGGTTTAGATCGATCTTAACCGGATGCTTATGAATTATTTTATTTCTATATTAATAGATTAATGAGATTAATTAATAGAATATTAAATAATAGAATATTAAATCCGGTAAGAAGATAAAATCTCAAATAACGAATTCGTGTGAAATCCTTGTTATTTTTTCTTTTTTATTCAGTCGCTACAAGATCAACAATTCCATGAGCTTGGGCTTCTATTGCTGACATAAAAACATCTCTTTCCATGTCTTCGGATACAACCCATAAGGGTTTGCCTGTCCTTTGTGCATAAACCCTTGTGAGGGTTTCGCGCAGCTTCAGTAGTTCTTCCGCTTCCAAGATAAATTCTCCCGTCTGTGCCTCATAAAAAGAGGCAGCAGGTTGGTGGATCATTACCCTGATGATATAACATAATAAATGTTTATTCTATCTCGCATAATGAAAGGTGAAGAGATAAAGAATAATAATAAAAAAAGATATAATTGAACAACCGTACAGGCATCTTCTTTTGCGCATTGCATACGGCTCTATAATGGAATTCACTTTTTTTTTACCTTATTTACACTTACATGGAAAAATTTTTAAATAAATAAATATAAATTAAATATAGGGTCTATCAGACTCAGGTTGGTAAATGATCCAATAACCACCCTTCTTTTTGGAGTAGTTCAAAAATACTATGATGGCTCCGTTGCTTTATATATTTATTTCGTTTGTTATTTAGCAATCCCAAAGTTTCTTTTTTTTTTTTTTCAAATAAAAAAAACAAGATTTTTTTATTTTCATATTCTTTCATAACATAAATATTGTTAAGATTAAGAGCTCCCGGTGTGAAAACAAAAAAGTTTGTGACGCTGAAATAGGACTCCCGATAGATCGTATAAAATCGGAAATGCCTTTTATCTCATACTACTCTTTCGATACATAATTTAAGGGTAAAAAA